TATCTCGTATCCGAAAATTTGCAGTTCGCCCTGTTAATCCGCCAGGGCCCAAATAACTCAATTTTCTCCCATGAACGATTTGTGTCAATGGATTAGTTCGATCCAAAACTTGAGATAATGGGTGTAATCCGAAAAAGGATTCATAAGTAGTTGTTAACGGAGTTGAAGTTACCAAATTCTGAGGAGTAGGTATCAATTTATGCCTAATTGCTCCGGAGATAGTTCCCTTAACTACATTTTCTAAACGAGCCAGAGCCAACCCTAGCTGGTCTTGTAAAAGATCCGCTACAGAGCGAATACGTTTATTTTTCAAATGATTCATATCATCAAGTGTACCCATTCCAAATTTCATCCCAATCAAATGATCGGCAGCTGCTAATATATCTCGTGGTAACAAAAATATATTGTTCTGAGGTATATTAAGATTCAGTCTCCAATTAATATTTCGGCGACCAATCCTTCCTAATTCACACCTTTGGTGAAAGAATTTTTTTTGTAATTCCTTACATAAGGATTCAGAAAATATTGGATCCCCACCTACACAAGAAAATTGTTGATAAAACTCCAAAATCGCATTTTCTTTTGACCCAATTTTTTTTTTCTCCTTATCGGTCAAGAAAGATAAGAAAATTTCAGGGTAGGAAACATTTTCTAGAATTTCTCGTAGATTCGAACCCATAGCTGATGATAGAACTAGAATAGATATTTTCTGTTTCCTACTCACCCGAGCCCATATTCTTGCTTTTTTATCAATCTCTAATTCTAATCTGCCTCCCCAATCTGATATTATGGTGCCGGTATAGACCGAAATCCCGTTATGATCCAATTCTGACTGGTAATAGATACCGGGACTTTGCAATATTTGATTGATTACAATTCTGTATATTCCGTTTACTATAGAAGTTCCAAGGGAATTCATTAAAGGAATGTTTCCAATAAAAATTCTTTGTTCTTGCATATTCCTACTGGTTTTCCAAATTAATCCCGCGGATACATATAATTCAGAAGAATATGTAAGTGATTCATAGACAGCATTTCGTTCTTTTATCAGAGGTTCTACCAATTGATATGTTTCCACAAATAATTGAAATTCTATTTCGTGATCTATATCTTCAATTTTTGGAAACTTAGAAAGTTCTTCTATTAAACCCTGATCAATAAACCGATAAAACCCTTCAAATTGTATCTGATTAAATCCGGGTATTGTAGATGTTCCCTCTTTTCCATCCCCAAGCATCTTTTTTGAATTTCCCATTTATACGTTTATTGAAAAAATCCCATCCCATCTCTCATTCTTCACCGAATCATATCCATAGAATTCGATCTAGCAATAATGGAATTTCTATTCTGTTTACTGAATCACATGAAATTTTATCCAACTCCAAGATATATGGAATGTATGAAATACGTATGAACGGAGACTAGATTCAATTGGAATTTTTTATAAGAAATAGATCCAAATGGAACAGAATTGAGAAATAACCACTGGAACTTACGGAGTTTTGTAAAGACTAGAAAAAAAGTAATTTCATTTTCACCTATGATATTACATATTCCAATTCGATTGCATACCATAAAAAATGTATTCATCATTGGATCTGTTCGAGCAGATAAACATAGAATAAATAGAAAACGTTTTTTTTTTAACGAACCACTTTACTTTACTTTTTCATGTATTTGTATTTCATTGTTCAAAAAAATATTTGTAGAAAAGAAATTGATTTTTACCTATTTTGAATAGATTGAAGTAGGTAAGAAAACTTGTGTTTTTTTATTTATTAATTTTTTTTTTATTATTAAAATAAAAAAGAATGCACAGATATATATGTCTATTTTTCTTCTTTTATTGTGGTACAGTTCTATTTGGGACAGCACATGCTGTGCTCTATCAAAAAGGATTTTTTTCTCTTTAAGGGAAAAATTGAAATATAAAAATTTAGTGAGAATTACTCCTCAAAAGGATCCCTAGAGAGATAAAATACCCCATTATAGAGCTATAGCTCTATAACACAACGTAACGTATGTTCTGATTCTGGGGTTTACATATACTCATCATTACTGTTATAATTGAAATGGAAGAAGATTTCTTTTTAATTGAAAAAACTCAATATAGATTAGTTATAAATCCATTTCTAATGATTTTATTTTTATTATTAGAAATAAAAAAATGTAGATTTTCATTTTAATTCAAAAATGGTCATGAATTTACAGTCAATAGTTAATGGTTCTGGTTTGTACGGGATTCTATATTTTGTGACTGAAAATCTCTAGATATTTTTTTTCGTAGTTGAAACAAAAAAAAAGAAAATTGGAATCTAGTTTCTATCGTTTTGGCGGCATGGCCGAGTGGTAAGGCGGGGGACTGCAAATCCTTTTTCCCCAGTTCAAATCCGGGTGCCGCCTCAACAACAGACTTTAAATAACAAACGTAGGAAAAGACTCTTGGTACTTTCTTTTCGTTATTCTAAGCCCCCGGCTCTCGAGGTTCTATTCTCTAACCTAAAGTTTTGCCTATCAAATTCAAGGAAAACTTAAAGTAGTGGAGGGAAATCTGTAAATCTTTACTTGCCACTACTAATTTAGTTCCACTTACTGAGTCTTCAATTAGATTGTATAGCCAGAGAGGGAATTAATTTCATAGTTTGAGAAAGGACCTAAGATACTTTGGATATAGACTCATGAAAGTCTCGGAATGCTCAGACATTCAATCAATATTCGATTAGATTAGATGAATAATTGCCTTTCATTTTACTTCAAAAAAGAAAAAACGATAAAAGAAAGAAAAAGTCTTCTTCTTTCTACATGTGAGTCAGATTCCTTGGATACTTTGAAAAATGTCTGTTTGCTTGTGTTTACATCTTGTCGATTCTACTAGAAATTCTATAATAAGAATAACTCATTATAAGATAAGTGGATTTTTGGAGTAGTTCATCAATGGTGACCAAATACCTCTCCCTTTTTTTGACTCTGCACCAGTGATTTCACTATTATTAGTGAACAATAATGGAATAGTTTCTTCATATTCATAGAAATAGGGGGCAGAATTCACATGGATATAGTAAGTCTCGCATGGGCTGCTTTAATGGTAGTTTTTACATTTTCCCTCTCTCTCGTAGTGTGGGGAAGAAGTGGACTTTAAAAATACTTCTAATTGCGGTAATAATCAAACTCGATCAACCTGTATCAATTGTTTTCGTTTTCTAGACCGTTCGGCAATTTTTTTTTAAGATTGTTTTTTAGAAATTGGATTTATGTTTTGTTTTATTGACTCATTTTCTATTTTTATATCAGGGTTTACACGGTTAACCATTCATGGGGTAACCCCTTTCGAAATCTGAAGAAGCTTCCATCGAATTGGGATTATCTGTATTAAATGGATCAAACAAACAAATGAAATTGATAAAGTATGTACATACATTTCATATTCTATTTCATTTATATTGACGTTTATAAAGAAAAAGAGAGATATAGGTGGATTCCTTTATATTAAGATATTTCACTTGTATCTTTATACATTATAATAACCATAATGGCTAGTATGGTAGAAAGAGATCTCTTTCTACCATACTAGCGGGCCCCTTAGGATACTACTACTGAGTCTAATGCATTCCTTTCATTTAAGACGAGAAATTGAAATCTTTTTTTTTCATTGATAGTAAAATTGTATTCAAATTAATCATTTTGACTAACGGTTTTTACGTAAATTATAAGCAAAAAAGCAGTAGGAACGAGAATGAAGAGTGCAGTAGCAATAAATGCAAGAATATTTACTTCCATAATTTAATCGTTTATTATTATTTTTTTTCTTTGGAATATCTCGGGATTTAATCCCATAGAGATGAGAAATCTTTCGCTTGTAAACTCACTCAGATGAATTCGATTTCGATGATATCGAATGAAAGAAATATCATGAATAACAATATCGGAGCTATAAAATCGATTCATCGTCAAGAATTTAATAGTATAACATAGGAAGATCTTTTATCCACACCGAATACATAATGAGATTCCTGATCCAATCAAAAAAAATAGTTATTTTTGATTCTTTTTCCCGGCTTTCCTTTATAAAACCTAGTAGTTTACTTTCCTTGTACAATCATCTGATGAAGTATCATAAAAAAACCTTTTCTACTTCGATTCTTTACAAAAAGAGTTTCTAAAGAACCTTAAATAAACAATAGAAATCAAATAGAGAAAACAAGTACGAAGTTCAATTTGAAATAAAAAATTTTTAAAGGGTTTATTTTCTTTTTGGAAAACAAAGAAAGGAAATGTGACAAAAACGCGTCCCAGTAAAAAAACGAAAATATTCAAAAAAAGAAACGCGTTAATTTTTCTTACGAGTTTATTATTCGACATCGCCTCTAATCTTTAAAAAGAGCATATTCATTCGGGAAGACGCATTTTATCTTTATTTTTAAAAAATCCTCTTTCCTTGGTTGGATTCGAACTATTTGAAATTCCTTGACTTCATAGAATGAAAAGTATATATAGGTACTCTTGGCAAATGTATTATACGCTATCCTTTTCCATTTTCCTACACGAATTAATGGGAGATCTGTTGACAAAAAGCGGAAACCCCATACAGTATCTCTTTCTTGAAGTGTTGAATGCTCTCAATAATGAAAATTCATTTACATATGTCTCTCTACCCTAGTTAAAATAATCGACCCTTTCTTTTGCTTTATGAAAAAAGCAAAAGAAAACAGAAAGATAAATGAAACCATTTTAATCCCCTTGCCCATAAACAAAAAGGGGAGTTGATGTATTGAATCCGCCGGGACTGACGGGGCTCGAACCCGCAGCTTCCGCCTTGACAGGGCGGTGCTCTGACCAATTGAACTACAATCCCATGGAAATCAAGTGGGTAGCTTACATATTCCTTCTTATGATTTCATTTTAATCATTTCAATTTTAGATTCAAATTATTGTTTTGTAACAAAGAAAGTCACAAGTGATATATTGATATCTATATGGATATCACTTTAGTGAGAGCAAGA